TGGAACGCCAAGTGGCCTTAGATTCAGGAATTCCCGCTATAGCCGAACACGAGGGAAAGATCATTTATAACGATACTGACAAGATCATTTTATTTGGAAATGGGGATGCTCTAAGCATTCCATTAGTTATATATCAACGTTCCAACAAAAATACTTGCATGCATCAAAAATCCCAGGTTCAGCAAGGTAAATGCATCAAAAAGGGACAAATTTTAGCAGATGGTGCTGCTACAGTTGGCGGTGAACTCGCTTTGGGAAAAAACGTATTAGTAGCTTATATGCCATGGGAAGGTTACAATTCTGAAGATGCTGTACTGATTAGTGAGCGTCTGGTCTATGAAGATATTTATACTTCTTTTCACATACGGAAATATGAAATTCAGACTCATGTGACAAGCCATGGCCCTGAAAGAATTACTAATAAAATTCCACACCTGGAAGCCCATTTACTCCGAAATTTAGACAAAAATGGAATTGTGATCCTGGGATCTTGGGTAGAAACGGGCGATATTTTAGTGGGTAAATTAACGCCCCAAATGGCGAAAGAATCCTCGTATGCCCCGGAAGATAGATTATTACGAGCTATACTTGGGATTCAGGTATCCACCTCAAAGGAAACTTGTCTAAAACTACCTATAGGCGGCAGGGGCCGAGTTATTGATGTGAGATGGATCCACAAAAAAGGAGGTTCTAGTTATAATCCGGAAACGATTCATATATATATTTTACAGAAACGTGAAATCAAAGTAGGTGATAAAGTGGCCGGGAGACATGGAAATAAAGGTATCGTTTCAAAGATTTTGTCTAGACAGGATATGCCTTATTTGCAAGATGGAAGACCCGTTGATATGGTCTTCAATCCATTAGGGGTACCCTCACGAATGAATGTAGGACAGATATTTGAATGCTCACTCGGGTTAGCTGGGAGTATGCTAAATAGACATTATCGAATAGCACCTTTTGATGAGAGATATGAACAAGAGGCTTCGAGAAAACTTGTGTTTTCTGAATTATATGAGGCCAGTAAACAAACATCGAATCCATGGATATTTGAACCCGAATATCCGGGAAAGAGCCGAATATTTGATGGAAGAACAGGGAATCCTTTTGAACAGCCTGTTATAATTGGAAAGCCCTATATCTTGAAATTAATTCATCAAGTTGATGATAAAATACATGGACGTTCCAGTGGACATTATGCACTTGTTACACAACAACCCCTTAAAGGAAGGGCCAAGCAAGGAGGACAACGGGTAGGCGAAATGGAGGTTTGGGCCCTTGAGGGATTCGGTGTTGCTCATATTTTACAAGAGATGCTGACTTATAAATCTGATCATATTAAAGCTCGTCAAGAAGTACTTGGGACTACGATCATTGGAGGAACAATACCTAAACCCGTGGATGCTCCAGAATCTTTTCGATTGCTCGTTCGAGAACTACGATCTTTGGCTCTGGAACTGAATCATTTCCTTGTATCTGAGAAAGACTTCCAGATTCAAAGGAAGGAAGTTTAATTGAACTGAATCAGAAATTTTATTCTATGATTGATCAGTATAAACATCAACACCTCCGAATTGGATCAGTTTCTCCTCAACAAATAAGTGCTTGGGCAAAAAAAATCCTACCTAATGGAGAAATAGTTGGGGAGGTAACAAAACCCTATACTCTTCATTACAAAACCAATAAGCCCGAAAAAGATGGATTATTTTGTGAAAGAATTTTTGGGCCTATAAAAAGTGGGATTTGTGCTTGTGGAAATTATCGAGTAATCGGAGATAAAAAAGACCAACCAAAATTTTGTGAACAATGCGGAGTAGAATTTGTTGATTCTCGGATACGTAGATATCAAATGGGGTATATAAAACTAGCATGTCCAGTAACCCATGTGTGGTATTTGAAACGTCTTCCTAGTTATATCGCGAGCCTTTTAGATAAACCTCTTAAAGAATTAGAAGGTCTAGTATACTGCGATGTGTGATTTGATCAAAATTCTTATTGTACAGATTCCGAATGAGAAACTGTCATTCCATTCAATTAAATGGGGATGCCCTGGATCTGGCATGTCTCTTGGGATGAGTAACATGAAGCTCAGAATTCATGGGTGTATTGAATACTCGCCAATCAAAAGGGAATTGGTCTATGGTCAATTCAGTAACAAATAAATATTCATTTATAGCTGTACGTACCTCGTGAAAAAAAAAGACTTTAATTGTGGAATTAACTATTCCATCTCTTTTAGAAAGAACTGAAATTATGTTCAAATAAATAAATCATGATTGCAGAAGTCTATCTATCGCATATAGGCTTAAGGACATCGTGGCATAACCGTCGAGGCGACGTCTGGACCTAAAAGATCAAATGGTATGATACATAGACAAGGAAATCTCTTATGAATTCCAGGATACTCCTTTTATTAAGAATTTCATTTTAGAGGATTCCTCATTCGAAGGGGGGTAGACTACTCAAGAATTTTACATTTCATTTCTTTTCTGTCGTAATT